AATAGAAGAGAAAAGTCATACAAAGTTATATACAAATCACTACCCCCTTTTTTGTATTTCCTTAATTTATTTCCTTAATTGAATTTCGGTTGATTAAGACGAAGTTCCTTAAAAACCTCTGCCTTCTTTAAAATATCCTGAACAGTTTCTGTAGGTTGAGCCCCTTTTTCAAGGAAATATAAAATAGCAGGAACATTTAAATAAGTTTGATTCTTTATCGGATCATAAAAACCCACTTTCTGAAGATCTTTTCCTTCTCTTCGGGATCGAACATCAATTGCAACGATTCGATAGACGGCTCATTGGGATAGATGTAGATGAACAACACCCCCCCTAGAAACGTATAGGAAGCTTTCTCCTCGTACGGCTCGAGAAAAATGATTGATTCGAAGTTTTGTCTCTGTATGGAATTCTATCTAAGAAATGACAACTGGATCCATAAAATGATCAAAGCAATTAAAGATCTAAGTCTTTTTTTCTTCGTTCTTCCTTAAAATGAAAAAGAAACCATTCATACTCTCATAACTCAAGTTGGATAACTTTCAAACAGTTCAAAGGAAAATCTTTCGGCACTTTCATTTATTGAGCGGTCTTTCCTCCTTTTTTGTTTGTCTCGTTTAAAATCGGATTCTTCAGTCTGATCCAGTTATTAAGACAATTAAAAAGGTGTTTCCTTGTTCTGGGATCCTTTATCTTTGTTTTATTTTAAATCATTGGGTTTAGACATTACTTCGGTGCTTTTTAATCCTTTCAAAATGGCAGCAACATACCCTTTTTGCGATTTTTATGAAAGAATCCTACAAGATGATGGATTCCCTCGTGAAACACTTTGGATCGAAAAAGTTTGATCAATTCCAATAAATTTTTTCATTTTAAACTTGCTCGAATTGGATTCTTTCGATTTCCATACCTAAGATATATTTACGAAGTTGTTTCAATTTTTTTATTGATTGGCATTAACCCTAGACCCTTGCCCCGAGAAATAAATTAATACTTTCTACTCGAGCTCCATCATGGACTATTTACATTCCAAGACAACAAAAAACGAGGGGTTCTAGTGAAACAGAACCCATGATGTCGAGCTAAGAGCACCTTCATTCCTACAAAAAATGGTGGATGTACAAATCCACAACGGATCGTGTCCTTCAAGTCGCACGTTGCTTTCTACCACATCGTTTCAAACGAAGTTTTACCATAACATTCCTCTAAGAACCGGTATGGAATTGATTCAATTATGGAATCATGAATAGTCATTGGTTGGGCTGATGTATAAACACCATAATCTAAAGTATTTTCTATATCTTCTATATCTATAGTCTATAGATATAAATAATACTATAGATATAGGTGGATAAATATTTTTCTGAAGAAGTCTTAGTAAGACCCCATCGCTAATATTAAATTGTCTAACATTATAATATTAATTAATAAATATATATAATAAATAATTTATTTATATAAATAAAATAAGACGAATAAACGAATTCTTTTTGATTCTGCATCTTCACGTGACTTAATAGGAGAGAAAGATTCAGCTTCTAAGGAATGATTTAAACTATTTCTCTTTCGAAATTTCGAATCAATTTCGAAAGTTCCCCTCTCGACATCATTATTCCAAGAAAATTTGATAGTTAAAAATAACTTTTGATCATCTTAGGAAAAAAGATAAGTCTTTTTTATTTTTCATCTGATTGATAAAATCCAAAAAATGGGGAGGGTTTCGTATCTATCAATTCGATCAAATAGACTGAGCAATTGTCACTGTTTATAGATATTGAAATGAACGCCTTCCCATCACTGATTAACTCCTATCTACCCCATTCTATGGGACTGATGCAGCATAAATCAAAAGAAGGGGATGTCCTAGTCTTTTTTATTTTTACGAAATGCGAGCTGTCTGGGCACAAAGCCAAACAAGCCCAGATTAAGTCCAGTTTTTGCCCCTTTTTTTCTATTTTAGCCTACCTCATTGATTAAGAATTAAGAGACTTAGTGAATTGAATTAGTACCAAAAACCCCCTCTTGGCGAAAAGTCAAGAAATCTACAAAAAATAAAATTGAATCTAATTAGGCTAATTTAGGGGGTAGAGAATATGAGATAGGGAATATGGATTCTTTCGTATCTCGATTCAGTTTTTGAAAAAAAAAAAACGATTCATCGAAGAAAAAAATCAGAAACAACAATCACACTATATTGTCAGAGAATATATATGTTCTGGGACGGAAGGATTCGAACCTCCGAATAGCGGGACCAAAACCCGTTGCCTTACCACTTGGCCACGCCCCATTTAGATTTCTATGCGATACTAATAAAGTATATTGCTGGTTTTGTTTGTTTGTCAACTCTAGCCCAAATATCTATAGAATCGATTAGATTGGTATTCGGATTTTTCTATGTTTTTGGTATGTGTAGATATAGAATTCAACTTAATTTATTGATCATTACATATAATTCAATTAAGATATTGTATGAAAATATTATTTTTTCGATTCTCCTTTG